ACCAAACCCCCCCACATTAGGATTACTTGTTAATGGTTGATCAAGCTTGATGGATTCACCCTCCGAAACAAGAAGTTCTGGTCCTGGAGGTATAATATCAACCACTTGATGTCCGTCCGACGCATCAACTATGGTTATTTCATATCCCCCTTTTTCTTTACGTACTATTCTGTTTACTATACCCGCTGCTGTGGCATTATAGACTGTATTATTACTCTTGCTCCCGTCGGGATAAATCTGACCCCTTCCTCTGTTCCCACCTACGTATATGGGATACTTTAAGAAGTGAACGTCTTTTTTAGTAGCAGGGTCCGGGGACAAAATGGGAAAGACAATTTCACTATATTTCTGACCAGGAACGGGACCTATCACAAGAATATTTCTTTTATTGGGGCGATAGCTCTGAAAAGACAAATTGCCCATCTTTTCTTTCATCTCAAGAGAAATACGATCGGAAGGAGCTAATTCGAATCCTTCGGGTAAAATAAGAACAGCCCCCACATTCAAAGACCCTTTTTTCCCATTAGCAAGAACTTGTTTCAGTTGCTTATCATAGGGGATTCTTACAACTGCTTCAAATACAGTATCAGGAAGCACAGCTTGTGGAACCTCAATATCCACGGGCTTATTAGCTAAATGGCAATTGGCACATACAATACGCCCTGTTGCTTCTCGTGGATTTTCATAACCCTGCTGCGCAAAAATAGGATATGCATTTGAAATAGATGTCCGAGTAATTACATATATCACGATCAATACAGAAATAGATCGAGTCATCTGTTCCTTTATCCAAGAAAAGGTATTTCTATTTTGCATGGTCCAATCATTGATCCCTTAAATTTCTACAATAAATTAGGTAGGTAGCTAGTCTAGTTCCCTACCCACGATTCTGCCATTGTACTGGAATATAGGAGGAGTCGAACCCCCTGCACGGGTAGAAGTATAAAGTGAGTCAGATTAAAAAAAAAGGGGTTTGTTTATGTACGAAGTAACATTATGATCTGATTGATAGCCGCGGGTAAAATGAATTCTTCATTCATTCATTGAATGATAAATCACTACAAGTGAAGGTGATACCCGATTTAAATAATGGAAGATCAAATATTTCAAAATTGTATCTAGAATAACTGGAAAAGTGGAAACAAGACCAGATATAATTTGATCGTTATAAGCAAATCCAAAATCTTTGTAGACCGAACCGATCATTAGTTCCCAACCATGGGGCGAGTGGAATCCGATACATAAATCAGTTAATAAAAGAATAGAAAAAGCTTTTATTGTGTCGCTTAAGTTATATAGGAATTCCTGAATCCAAGAATTAAGAATGACAAGTTCCTCATTACCCAGAATAGAATAACCACTTAGAATAGCGAAACAGATTATATTTGCCGAGAAGTGCAAAATAATATGGATATTATTTTCATTGTATATTTTGACCAATTGTATCGTTTCTTTGTGGATTCCTATATGAAGCTTTTGTATCTGTGTCTCCGGGTACTCCTTTATCATTTCATCCAAATGAAATAGTTCTTCTAATTCTATGAATCTTTCTAGAATGTTCTTCTCTTGAATATCATTCAAAAAAGTTTCGGATTGCCTGGTATTCCACCAATTAATAACCCAGGGCTCTAGACTTTTATTAAATGAAAGAGAGATCCACCACGGCAAAAATACTATAGATACAAGATATGGGAGAGGGGTCAATGCTTTTTTTTTGACACTTTTTGTTCTGTGAATTGTTAATGAACCTACTTCATTCGTCGACTCCGTCTGATATTTCTATGAAGCATGAGTTCTATAACAAGGTATGTAACCTATGGATCCGTCTTTTTTTATTTGATTATTTGAATTCTTTATTTAGTCTTTGAATCTAGAAGGGGTATAGAAATGGAAGTTAGAATTAAAGATAAAAAGTCTGCCCCAAATGAAGAAATGAGTAAGTTCCCAGATATCTCAGATATCTAAATTGGTCAAATTACACCAATTGAATTGCATCTTCATTTGTTTCTTTCGATGAGTGCCCGAAAGACCCAATTCACACTTCAAGTAATGAGTATTAGTCGGGTTTCGAGACGAAAGAACTCCCCTTGGATTGGATCAATCAATTATTCCAAAATGTTTCACTAGATGCCCGCACCGCGGGAATAATTGAGGGGATATTTCTGAAGAATATTGATGGTGAAATCAAAAATGTGTGGGAAACCCGAGATAAATTGGATGTTTATGAAAGATGCAATCCTTTTCAAGGAGCAAAAGAAAGGATAAAAATCGATTGCAAAAAAGAGAGATAATTTACATCCGTCTGTATCTAACGTATCAATTCAACGAAATAAAATATTGGGTCTAAAAATACAAATTCTGTACTGTATTCCGAAATGTTCTGTTCTGATATGTATGATGAATACATACTTACTAGACTTGTTACTAGTCTAACATAACAGAATTGGGTTGAGTTCCATATGCATAAAAAAGAGTTTTGGTGAACAACAATTTAATTATTATGGTTGTTCCATATACGTCCACCTGTTTTATTCTATGGGCCACAGTGACAGTGGTATTAGACCAGAATATAATGGGGAAATAGAATCTAACGTGTTTTGCTCGAATCAACACCTTGAAAGAAACTTCAGTTCAGTTAGATTCTATTATCAGTTAGATTCTATTATATTAAAGGTTAAAGGGGATTCCTGCCTTTCTTATCTCATGCCGGGAAAGCATTCATTATTCAATTCATTTCAAAATACTTCAATTGGTACGCGCAAGAAATAGGCCGATTCAGCAGCTTTTTGTTCAATTTCTCGTGGAGTCAAATTCTCATCCGTACGAGTCAAGGGAATGGCTCCCTGGCCTCTAATTTCCATATAAAGGACACGGCGAGGATAAAGACCCCCTTTAACTTCCATTCTGATTGACTGGATATCTCTCATAAGGAATCGTAGAAAAACGCGGCGATTTTTTCCAGGAAATCCCCAACGAAAAATACACACTATCCCTTCTTTTCTATCGAATCGATCATAACCACTACCTACATTCCACAAAATTGTGGACCACAAATAGGAACTAATGAACAGACCGGCTATTCCATAGAAAGACATCACGATCCCGTGAGGGAAAAAAATTATTTGCTGAGACGGAAACAAAGATATGAGATTCCGACCAAGATAACTGGAAGTTCCAACCAATAAGAATCCTAGTGAGCCTAAAAAGAGGATACAGGCCCAGCAGAAATTACTTATTTTTCGAGACCCTGTTATAAGTTCTATCCATATACGTTCTGATCGCCAGTTCATATTAGATCCAGTTGCATTCTATTGGAATTGAGAGAATAGGCCAAATGAATTTTAATTTGACTTTACTATTTTTTTTTGTCCCGGAGTAACTCTCATCAACTAGCACTATTATGATGTGAACCCTTAGGGGTAATTCATCAAATTGGGTAGATGTAAAATAATAACATCTTCTTCATACGATCCCACTATGTATATCTACATAACATATAGATACATTGACTTTCCATTTTTCCACTGATGTATTTTTTCTTAAAAAAAAGCTATACTGCATATATATGCATTTTTTCATATATCATGTATCCGCATGCATAAGATTTTTTTTTGTTTTGTGTTCGAAAGGAACCATATCCAGACCAGACGTGGTACCATATTCTACTAAATGGATATCCGTATTATGATCCAAGTCCAAGTGTTGATTGATTAGATTTGGTCCCACTGAACCTAAACAATCTTGTTTTTTTGAACATGAAGAGATAAAGACGCCATTGCAATTGCCGGAAATACTAGGCCTACTAAAGGCACAAAAAAAGAGGGAAAGTTTAAATCTGTCATAGAATGGGTACCCCGATTTAATATTTGTACCTCTTATAAAGATATAATAAAATAAGTATGTGAATTATAAGTATTATATATTATAAGTATTATTAAGTATATAATAAGAAGTACAACAAATGTAGAACTAAATAAGCGTGTTTATACGACTCCACACGAAATACATATAATCCGCTTTATTATTGTATTGTTGTTCTTGTGCCCTTAATCTTCTAATAAAGAGTTTCTTACGAGTTACTGAAGGATTTGTTAGGATTCGACCCGACAGGGATTCATAGTACAATACAAAATGTGGGTTCTCGGGAGATATAGAAATCTGAAGGAAATATAGAAAGATGCAACACTTTGATTATGGATTTTATCTATATTCTATATATTAATATAATACTATTAATATATAGAATAGTATTAATGTAATGGTAATGCGTAAGAAGTAATAAAAAACATGGAATTCCTTTGATTTTTTATTTTCATTTTGAAATTCTATTCCACGAAAGCAAGAATTCACTCTTTTCTCCTGTTGAAAGAGGGTTACTGATTAGTAATCAGTAATAGGGGTAGGAAAAAAAAATAGATTAGATCCGTACAAAAGAATGAAAAGTCATTATCTGAAACTTCTGATTCTAGAACTGAACTTATGTCACCAAAGAAAACTCCATTCTTCTTATTGTGACTTTGATTCCAATAAACTAAAGTTCGTTACAAATAATTGAGATTAGTGTTTTGAATTTTGATTCAAGGGAAAGAAGCCGTGTAGCTGAAATAACTCACTCAGAACGCCCTTTAAAGGATTACGCGGTACGATTAGGTCGAATAAGCCCTTAGAGAATAAATACTCAGCACCTTGTGAACCGTCGGGTACTGTCTTATTCAATGTTTGTTCAATTACTCTTTTACCCGCAAATGCAATGTAGGCATTTGGTTCGGCAATAATGATATCTCCGAGCATACCAAAACTGGCTGTTACTCCACCGGTTGTAGGGGATGTAAGGATTGATACATAGAATAACTTTCTAGTTGATTGATAATCATATGAAGCAGAAGATATTTTAGCCATTTGCATCAAACTCAAACTTCCTTCTTGCATGCGTGCTCCTCCAGAAGCACACACCATAATAACAGGTAGAGATCTATTAGTAGCATACTCGATCAAACGGG